GAAGCGAATGAATTACTGAAAATGCGAAAAACTATGGCAAATATTTATGCACAAAGAACAGGCAAAGCTTCCTGGCAGATATACAAAGACATGGAAAGGGATCTTTTTATGTCAGCAGAAGAAGCTCAAGCCCACGGAATTGTTGATACGGTCGCAGATTAAACAAAGTTAAATAAGTAAATAAGTTAAATAAAGTAAATAAGTTAAAAAAGTAAATAAATAAGTTAAAAAACTAAATAAGTTAAAAAAGTAAATAAGTTAAATAAAGTAAACAAAGTTAAATAAGTAAATAAGTTAAATAAAGTAAACAAAGTTAAATAAGTAAATAAGTTAAATAAAGTAAACAAAGTTAAATAAGTAAATAAGTTAAATAAAGTAAACAAAGTTAAATAAGTAAATAAGTTAAATAAAGTAAACAAAGTTAAATAAGTAAATAAGTTAAATAAAGTAAGTAAATAAATAAGTTAAATAAAGTAAATAAGTTAAAAAAGTAAATAAATAAGTTAAAAAAGTAAATAAGTAAAAAAAATAAAAAAAAATAAATAAGTTAAAAAAGTAAAAAAATAAATAAAGGAAAGAAAGTCAACTTATCTCAAATTATATGAGGAAAATTCTATGGCAACAATGTTTGTTACTCCCCCCCCACCTTCTCTATGGGATTTGCTTTTGAAGCTTTTGAAGCTTTTGAAGCCATTAATTACTAAAGTAATTATTAAAGTGCAGTTTTTTGTTAAGACTTTTTTTAAGACTTTTTTTAATACTAATAATGATGATAAAATACCTTTTTTAATACTGATAATAATAAATAATGATGATAATGATAATCATTTAGAAAATGAAAAATGAAGTTCAAAATAAAGAAAATAAAAAATTGTATCAAAATTGTATAAAAAAAAAATATTGTTTTTCTTACTTATTTATCAATTACTTAATTTATCAATTACTTAATTTATCAATAAGATCAATAAGTTAGTGTTACTACTTTATCAATAAAAATCAATAAAAAGTATAGTAATTATACTACTATACTTTTTATCTTTACTTAATCAATAAAAATCAATAAAAAGTATAGTAAGTATAGTATAGTAATTATACTACTATACTTTTTATCTTTACTTAATCAATAAAAATCAATAAAAAGTATAGTAAGTATAGTATAGTAATTATACTACTATACTTTTTATCTTTACTTAAAAGCAGTATTCATGAATAATAAAGGATTACTCAAATAACCCTTTCCAAAAAAGGATTACTCAAAAGTATTATCCCCCAACCATTTGCATTCTAAACAAAGCATTATACTCAAAAGGATTACTCATGAGTAAGAAATTAAAAAGTATTCCCGAAAGGTATTACCCATAAATACAGGATTTGCTATTTTAGCTTTTTAATTGTCTTTTAGTTGTTCTTTACTTTAATTGTCTTAACCAACCGGATTTTTTAGAATCTAAAAAATTCATAATTATCCGGTTAGGATTGATCTAAACCAGTTCATTATATATATATGACTCACCATGCCAACTATAAAACAACTTATTAGAAACACAAGACAGCCAATCCGAAATGTAACAAAATCTCCCGCTCTTCGGGGATGCCCTCAGCGCCGAGGAACATGTACTAGGGTGTATGTGCGACTCGTTTAGATCATAGACTAAAATATAAAAATCTAGTCTATTAATAAGAATTATATATATAATTCTATTGTGTATAAAATTTATGGTTTCGATTGGTGCAAACCGAATCACCTTAATTTGTAATTTAAGATGAAAAATACTTTCCCATTGGTAACAAATAGTTATCCATTAAGCGGGAAAAATCCAATTTTAAATAAAAAATTATGCCCTAAATTTTGCAATAACGGACTAAGAGGGTCAACTACCCAGCTAATCTTCATACTTAAATACCGTTACTGTATAGCTAGATTTTGTTGTGAAAGACCTATTACTAGATATTTCATGGGTAGAGCCCATAAGTGTGAACTGTACAAGTTCACAATAACATTGATTGAATGAGGATTCAATAAAAGAAGGGGCTCCGGTGTATAGAGAGGACCTCACCGTTTAACAAGTAATCATAGAAACGATGGAACCCACCATTTCTTTGTCTATTTCTATTAAATTAACTATGCTTTTTTGAATACCTAGTATCAATAGAATTTCTTATTACGAGGTTAAATACTTAGAAAAAAATAAAAAAATCGTGGTTGGGAAGGTTATAGCAGCAAAAGCCATTGGAATTTTTATTTTATACATTGGAAGAATCCATTTTGTTATTAATAGACTAGGAAGGATAAAAGAATAACTGAAAGAAAAAAATAAAATAGTTATTCATCAAAGTCTCATTTATTCAATGACCAGAGTTAAACGAGGATCTATCGCTCGAAAACGGCGGACAAAAATTAGTTTATTTACATCAAGCTTTCGCGGAGCTCATTCAAAACTTACTCGAACTATTTCGCAACAGAAAATAAAAGCTTTGGTTTCGGCTCATCGGGATAGAGATAGGAAAAAAAGGGATTTTCGCAGTTTGTGGATCAGTCGAATAAACGCAATAATTGCCCAAAATAAAAACAACGTATACTGTATTTATAGTAAATTAATGTATAATCTGTACAAGAGTCAATTGCTTCTTAATCGTAAAATAGTTGCACAAATAGCTATATTAAAAGGGAATTGTCTTTTTATGATTGCCAACGAGATCATAAAAAATAAAAATTCCCCGGAGACTCAACTCCGGGAAGGTGGTAGAATAAAAGAGATTTGTATGATAAAATAGAATTCATATGAAAAAGTTATCAAAATAAATAAACAACCACGCTCAAAAAAATTATTATTCTTCACCTATTATCTTTTTTCTTACAACGCAACATCCTCAATAGGATTGTCGTATTTTTCGAAAAAAAAAAAAAAAAATAAATATCAATCCGCATTGAATTTGAGTTTCGATTCAAAATAAAATTTACTTGAAGAGTAACTCTATTTTTTGTTTTTTTTTAGAACAGTAGTAGGAGTTCTAGTGATCGACTCGCTTTTTTCATATTTTTTTTTTTCATTATTCACAAAAGGTGACGAATTAACAAAAGGTAACAAAGATAAAATACGAGCTTGTTTTATAGCAATCGTAATTAATCGTTGTTGTTTTAAGGTTGATCTATTCACGCGTCTAGATAATATTTTTCCTTGTTGACTAATAAGTCGATAAAGTAAACTCATGTTTTTATAATCAATTCGATCCCCCGATTGGATCGGGGACAAACTCCTACGAAAAGATTGCTTAGATTTAAGAAAGAGTCGCTTAGATTTATCCATGGTTTGTTTATTCCTATACCGAAAATCCCATTTCTTATAAAAAAAGGATTTGTTTTATTTATATTCTTATTTTTTTTTTTTTTTAATATTTATATTTGTTATATAAGGAAATATATGCTATTTATAGATTGTTATATATCTAATTTATAGAATCTAATTTATAGAATTTACCTCCTAAGGGTGACACACAAACAATCCATTTTCTCTATTTCTTTATCTCGACGTGAATCGTATGTTTGCAACAAAAGGGACAGAATTTTCTCAATTCCAATCGACTAGGTGTATTGTGTCGATTCTTTTGAGTAATATATCTAGAAATACCCCTAGATTCCTTATTAACACTCTTTTTATCACAACTGCTACATTCCAAAATAACAGTTATTCGTATATCTTTACCCTTGGCCATGAACCTCCTTTGGTTTTTTTTGATTCACTTAACTCTTCTATTTTAAGATTCGAAGCGAAGAAGAAAAAAGGAACGAAAAAAGTATAAGTTGATAATTCAAAATCAAATTATGAAAGATTTTGTTCCAATTAATTTTATATAGTACAGTAATAATTCAGTAATACAATGATTTAGAACTATATTTCAAATCACAGTACAGTATTTCATTTTTCATTTAAATATCTTGTATGATATTATTGACCCGCCCAAGTATTCTATTACAATTCCATTTATGGTCTCACTCTATTATTAAATTCATAGCAATGGAATTGAATTAATACTTCAATTCCATTGAAACCTGGGAAAAACTCCTAATTTCACTGAGGCCAAATCCACCTTTATTAAATTAATTTGCTCTTTTTTTTCGAACTTATTCTAGTCTAATTAGAAAAAAAAAAAAACGAACGAAGAGGGATTTAATATTTTATTGGATCTCTAATCTTTGTCACCCCTTGCCGTGCCAATAACTAGAATCAAAAAAAGGGGAATGTCAATGCATCCGGGAATAAACGATTGATTTCTATCAAGAGACCTGCTAGAACCGCGAACCATAGAGTACTTGCCACTGGTGCCACAGAGAGATATGTTTTTAGATCTCGCATTTCAAATCCTCCTTCGTTTTTTTCTTGTAATTTGGAATACATAATAATACAGAATTACATATAGGAATATGATCAAAAATTATACATTCTATTAAAAGAATATTTTAAATTATTATATATATTTTTTTTTTATTTTTGATTATATTTTAATTCTATTATTATTTTAATTCTATTATATATTATTATTATACTCTTTATGTTCTTGTTATTATACTCTTTATATTGTTAATATTTATATTATATATCCTATCTATTCTCTGTTTTTAATTTAATTTAATAGAATTAAATTATTCGATAAGAATATTCGTATCGATATCTTATCTTATTTATACGATATATATAAAGTAAAAAAAAAAATAACAGGATATATTCTATATATATATAGAATGGAAAAATGTGGAAAACAAGACAAAAAGTCTTTACAATGACAATGGAAACCAATGTAAAGGGATGTAGCGCAGCTTGGTAGCGCGTTTGTTTTGGGTACAAAATGTCACAGGTTCAAATCCTGTCATCCCTATCCGTAACTAGTAGTTATCGTATCAGCAGTAACAATAGATCAATTGCGACCGATTCAAATTGATACATACTCAATATGAATAGTTCTCCATATTGAGTATGTATGCATGCAAGATCTATTGCCAT